GTGAAAATTGACTGAAATGCACTATTTGTTTGATCGTCAATATTTAACCAAGGGTGTCTTTAGAGTATACCGAATCAGTATAGCTATCCTTCTTCTGACACAGCAACGCAATTTCACAATCAGTAGGGAGATGAATACTAGAAAATTTCTTTCTTCTTTTCTTGTTGCTTGTCTACGTAGAAGTAGAATCATGTACTCAATAGAAAATTCCTCCAATTTCTATAGTAACTAGAATAAATAATCTAAATAATAGAAATAAATAGAAAAAAGATCCAAATAGATTTTTCCAGTTTTATTCCATATTAATTATTAATTCCAAAAAAAGTTTCTATTTTTTGAATTGAATGAAATTACACAGTTCTTATGAATTTGGAATTCGATTAGTTTACTGAACTCAAGAGTTGATCAATGAATCGGTTGATTTTGAATCACGGGATGGGTAGATGTCACAGATGATGAATTGATTTCTTATCTATGTCACTATATTTTTGTTCGTCTATAATGATTATGATTGATTGATGAATCAAAAATTTCTTTTTCAAGTGGTACCTTTGCTTTTCTTTCTATCTTTCTTTCAAAAATGGAAACTTAGGGAAGTGCTTTATAAACATATGTATAAAAACGAAGATATTTCATCTTGACTCTTTTCATGCCTACTATCATTAGTTATTTCGGTTTTCTACTAGTGGCTTTAACTATAACCTCGGCTCTATTTATTGGGCTGAGCAAGATACGACTTATTTGATTTGAAATTCGAAAATGAATTGGAAATTTTTTGAATGAACAATTCATAAAAAGAAATCTTTCTGGGGTATTCCATATATTCTATATCATGTCAATTTCCAATTCTTGTGAGATTCACGGGCATTAATATTTCAGGATCGATATTACCCCCCCCCTTTTTTTACTCTTTCAAAGAAATAAAAATGATTGAAGTTTTTCTATTTGGAATCGTGTTAGGTCTAATTCCTATTACTTTGGCTGGATTATTCGTAACTGCATATTTACAATACCGACGTGGTGATCAGTTGGAACTTTGATTAATTAATATAATATCTCTTTTGTTTATTGACCTCCTATTTGTTTTAATTCTAATCCACAGGAGGTCAAAATTCAGACTTTTAACTGCTTCGATCTAACAAAAGAATGGAATCACGCTCTGTAGGATTTGAACCTACGACATCGGGTTTTGGAGACCCGCGTTCTACCGAACTGAACTAAGAGCGCTTTTTTTCAGAAATCATTTTTGTAACCCCACCAATATATCTGGCATGCGTATACTATCCTAATATCTATATCGATATCTATCTATCTATATAGATATATATTCTATATAGAATCTATATAGATTCTGATTATGAATATATATCTATCTGGATGTATGTTGTCCAAATTTAATTGATCTCAATTGATCCCCTGTTACTGCCCATAAGATAAGGAATAGTTAGGGATAGGGATGACAGGATTTGAACCTGTGACATTTTGTACCCAAAACAAACGCGCTACCAAGCTGCGCTACATCCCTTTCAATTGTTTTACAGTGTCATTCTAAAGAATCTTTGTCTTGTTTTCCACATCTGTATGTTGATATATCTAAATTATGCTGCCATTTTTTTCTTTCTAGTTTTATATTGTATAACATATAATAGTAATAAAAAAATTATATCCATATGAAAATGAAATAAAAAAAAAGAAAAGATGAAATAAACCCACCAAAAAATATTCATTTTTTTAGGGAATGCTCGGGCAGAAATGGACCTCTTTTTCGTTAAAAAAAAAAGAATATCTAAGGAATTTTTGTACATTTCTATTTGAATTAGGGATTCTGCGTACAAATACAAGTGATTATTAACTAAATATACATCTGATCCTATATGGATTACCATTATGTATTACAAATTACAATAAAGAATAAGAATAAAGAAAGGAGGATTTGAAATGCGAGATCTAAAAACATATCTCTCCGTGGCACCAGTGATAAGTACTCTATGGTTCGGAGCCTTGGCCGGTCTATTGATAGAGATCAATCGTTTATTCCCAGATGCGTTGATATTCCCCTTTTTTTCATTCTAGTTATTGAGACGGGAAGGGGTGAAGAAATTAATCCCCTTCCGTTTTTCGTTGTTGTTTTTTTTTTTCGAATTCGAAAGAAAATAGAAAAAATAAAAAGTGGATTCAACCTCAATGAAACTTGCAATCTGGTCCCAGGTTTCAATTGAATTTCATTAATAATGAGGCTGAAAATAGAATCGCTAGCGCGGGGCAACAATCTCATACAAGATACTTAAATAAAAAACTGAAATAATGTACTGTGATTCGAAAGATAGTTAGAAATCATTGTATTACTTAATTATTACTATACTTCTATTGATGGCACCGAAATCTGTCATAATTTGATTTCGGATTAGCAACTTCTATTTTTTCCTTCCTTTCTTCTTCTTCGCTTCGAATCGGAAAATAGAAGAGTTTTAAGTGAATCAAAAAACCAAAGGAGGTTCATGGCCAAAGGTAAAGATATACGAGAAACGGTTATTTTGGAATGTACCGATTGTGTTCGAAACAGTGTTAATGGTAATAAGGAATCAACGGGTATTTCAAGATATATTACTCAAAAGAATCGACACAATAAGCCTAGTCGATTGGAATTGAGAAAATTTTGTCCCTGTTGTTGCAAACATACGATTCACGGGGAGATAAAGAAATAGATAAAATGGATTGCCTGTGTGTCATCCCTCCAAATGAAAAATGAGATATTATTTCATGTTTATAGAAATTGTATATCTATATAAATTATCTAGATATATAACATATATAAATAGAAAAGATATATAACATATATAAATAGAAACCTATTTTAATTTAAATATTAAATAAATATAAACAAAAATAGAAACAAAACAAATAAGATTTTGTAAGATATGGTATTTTCGGGATAAGGAATAAACAAACCATGGATAAATCTAAACGACTCTTTCCTAAATCTAAGCGATCTTTTCGTAGGCGTTTGCCCCCGATCCAATCGGGGGATCGAATTGATTATAAAAACATGAGTTTAATTAGTCGATTTATTAGTGAACAAGGAAAAATATTATCTAGACGGGTGAATAGATTGACCTTAAAACAACAACGATTAATTACGATTGCTATAAAACAAGCTCGTATTTTATCTTCGTTACCCTTTCGTAATAATGAAAAAGAATTTGAAAAAAGTGAGTCAACTACTCAAGCTACTGGGCTTAAAACAAAAAAAAGGGTTTACTCTTCAATTAAATTCAAATTCCAATCTAAACTCAAATGAAATGCGGATTGATGTTTTGTTCGAAAACTATGATAATCCAAATTGGATTGTCGTGTTTTCAGAAAAAAGAGAATCGTTGAAGAAGAATAAATCTTTTTTTATTGAACGTGGTTTCTCATTTTGACGACTTTATCATATGATTATATTTTTTCATACAAATACCTACTCTACTTTCCCGGAGTTCAGTCTCCGGGGAATTTGGATTTTATGATCTCGTTGGAAATCATATAAAGACAATTCCTATTTAATATAGCTATTTGTGCAAGTATTTTACGATTAAGAAGCAACTGCCTCTTGTACAGATTATACATGAATATACTATAGCTATAGTTTTTTTCATTTTTATTCTCTCGAATTACTGCATTTATTCGACTGATCCACAAACGACGAAAATCTCTTTTTTTCCTATCTCTATCCCGATGGGCCGAAACCAAAGCTTTTATTTTCTGTTGAGGAATAGTAAGTCTTGACCGAAAGCTTGATGTAAATAAACGAGTTTTTGTCCGATGTTTCCGAGCTATATATCCTCTTTTAATTCTAGTCATTGAATAAATGAAACTTTGATGAATAACTATTTGGATTTCGTTTCTTTTAGTTATTCTTTCCCCTTTTTCCTAGTCCATTAATAACAAAACGGATTATTCCAGTGTATAAAATAAAAATTCCAATGGCTTTTGCTACTATAACCTTCCCAACCACGATTTTTGTATTTAAATTTCTAAACATTTCACCTCGAAATAAAAAATTGTATCGAGACTAGGTATCAAAAAAAAACATAGTAAATGAAATAGAAATGGATAAAGAAATAGTGGGTTCCATCGTTTCTATGGTTACTTCTTAAATGGCGAGGTCCCCTCTATACACCGGAGCCCCTTCCTTCATTTAATCAATGCTATTGTTAACTTGTACAGTTCACACTCTTTGGCTCTACCTATGAAATATCTAGTAATAGGTCTTTCACAACGAAATCTACCTACACAGTAACGGTATTTAAGTATGAAGATTAGCTGAGTAGCTGACCCTGTTAGTCCGTTCTTGCAAGTTTTAAAATGGGATATCCCCTGCTTAATAGATAACTATTTGCTACCAATGGGAAAGTCTTTCGCATTTGAAATTGCAAATTGAGGTGATTGGATTTGCACCAACGGAAACCATAAATTTGATACACAATAGAAAGATAGATATTAGTAATCGATTTTTTTGAAGATAGTTTCTTGCATTCTATCTTATTTCATTGGTACTGATCACTGATATTGGAATTTTTTTCCTTTATTTTTTGTCTTAGTCCATGATCTGAACGAGTCGCACATACACCCTAGTACATGTTCCTCGGCGCTGAGGGCATCCCTGAAGAGCGGGGGATTTCGTAACATTTCTGATTGGCTGTCTTGTGTTTCTAATAAGTTGTTTTATAGTTGGCATGTTGAGTCATATACATAATGAGCTGGTTTAGATCAATCCTAATCCGATGATTAGGAATTACTTATATTCTCTCTATTAATATTACTAGATTAATTATATTAATTGAAAATATTCTATTAAACTCGGTAAGACGATAAAATTTCAAACCTTGGCGCGGAATACTCGCTAATTTTTTATTCAACTGCTACAAGATCAACAATTCCATGAGTTTGGGCTTCTGCTGCTGACATAAAAACATCCCTTTCCATGTCTTCGGATACAACCCATAAAGGTTTTCCCGTTCTTTGTACATAAACCCTTGTGATAGTTTCACGCAGTTTCAGTAGTTCTTCCGCTTCCAGGATAAATTCTCCCGTTTGTGCCTCATAAAAAGAACTAGCGGGTTGATGGATCATTACCCTGATGATATAACATAAAAAACGGTTCCTATTTCGCACGATAAAGCGAGGGAGATAAAGAATAAAAAAAAGATAAGACGGAATTGAATAAACGTACCGTACAGGCATCTTTTGCGTATTGCATACGGCTCTACAACGGAATTTCTTTTTTACCTTCTATTGAAGAAATAGAAAATGTAGGGGGTCTATCAGACCCGGATCGGTAAATGATCCAATAACCACCCTTCCTTTTTTGTTTTGTGTAGTAGTTAAAAAAATACTATGATGGTTCCGTTTCTTTATTATTGCGTCTCTTATTCAGCAATCCCAAAGTTTCTTTTTTTTTCATAGTCTTCATAAATATTGTTAAAAGCTTTCTTTTCCGGTGTGAAAACAAAAAAGTTTGTGACGCTGGAATAGGCTCCTCCCGATAGATGCGATAAAATAGGAAATATCCCCCTTTTCATACTACCCTTTCGGTACATAATTGAAAAATTTTGTAAAAAACAAAAAAATTATCATATCGAACTCGAAGTGCTGTGCTATTATTACTTAATATTCATATGGCGAAGGCATAGTCTTCTTTTTTTCCTCAAATAAAAGAATCATTGGCGCCAAGCGTGAGGGAATGCTAGACGTTTGGTAATTTCTCCTCCTGCCAGAATAAAAGATCCCATTGAAGCGGCTAATCCCATGCATACTGTCTGTACATCTGGTTGCACAAATTGCATAGTATCATAAATCCCTATTCCGGGTATTACCCATCCGCCCGGAGAGTTTATAAACAAAAAAAGATCTTTGGTATCATCCTCTATACTGAGATATACCATAAGTCCAATAAGCTGATTCGATATCTCACTATCAACCTCTTGGCCTAAAAAAAGTAGTCTTTCTCGATAAAGTCGATTGGTTAGGATAAAATTTTATCTCTTAGGAGCCGTACCTGCACCTTTTGATGCATACGGTTCACCAAAAATCACCAAAAATAATCAATGTGTAGAGTTAACCCTTTTTTTTCATAGCGGGCTTTTTCTTAAATTTTTCAAGAAAGACGATTTTTGACCCGTTTACTTAGGTTATAATAAATATGTTATAATAAACGAAACTTATTGAACTAAGTTCTCATTGATGTATTGTTTTCATTGAGATCGAATCCAAATCGCAATGTCATTTTCTTGTTTCGGAATGGGTTTCTTCAATTTTTTTAGGTTTCTGTTCTACTCCGAGTAATAAAGAAAAGATCTGCCCGATTTGGATTTGCACATATAGGACAAATATTCCAATACCACGTCTTTTTGCTACGACTTCTTTTTTTTTTCTTCAATTTATTTCATGGTTTCTGCCAAATATCTGATAAGTAATAATCGTAGATATATTACCAATTGGATTTTTTTATAAACAGAGCCTGGATTCTTCATTTTATTGGTTTATTGGTCCAACCAAGCCAACCATAGATTCTTCTAAATTGATAATATTAATCCGGATCTGGATATCCCCCCCAAAAAAGATCTAATTTAATTTCACACTTCCAATTTTGGATGATTCAATCAATCTTTTTGGAGGGAAGGAGGGGATATCTCGATCGGGGGAGATAACGGGGAAATACCACATGACCCAATATATCGGACAAGCCACACTATACGTCAACCCACGAGGCATCCTCCTCTCCCGGACTCCGGAAGGGTACTTTTGGAACACCAATGGGCATGAAATGACGACGCAAAGACGTGATAGATCGCGCTCTTATGCGGAAGCGTACCAATGGGTTTATTTTATTGTCTTAATAATGTTATCCTATTGTATTTTATCATATCATATTTGATTTCTAGATTTATAGATGGAATAAGTTCATAAATAAAAAAAATAAAAAAAAAAAGAAGACCAAATGAATATGAATAAAGGAAAATTCTTATGAATAGGTCCTTGGAGTGATGAACAAATATGTCTGCATTCACTCATATAAATACGCATATAAATATAAAATAAAATAGGGTCAACCCCCTTTTATCATTGCGTATTGTTACTTATCGGGTATAGAATAGATCGGCTTCTTTTTGTTCCTACGAATAGAATTGTTCCATTATTACTAAAAAACTAGACCAAATATTAATCCTTTACCCGAGATAATCCACTGACAAAAAGAGGGTCCATAGCATATTTTTCCAGTGCAATAAAGTAACATAGTGTCTATTTTTTGTTGATATAAGGGGTATTTTCATGGGTTTGCCTTGGTATCGTGTTCATACCGTCGTATTGAATGATCCTGGTCGTTTGCTTTCTGTTCATATAATGCATACAGCTCTGGTTGCTGGTTGGGCCGGTTCGATGGCTCTATATGAATTAGCGGTTTTTGATCCTTCTGACCCTGTTCTTGACCCAATGTGGAGACAGGGTATGTTCGTTATACCCTTCATGACTCGTTTAGGAATAACCAATTCATGGGGCGGTTGGAGTATCACAGGAGGGACTATAACAAATCCGGGTATTTGGAGTTACGAAGGTGTGGCTGGGGCACATATTGTGTTTTCTGGCTTGTGCTTCTTGGCGGCTATATGGCATTGGGTTTATTGGGATCTAGAAATTTTTTGTGATGAACGTACAGGAAAACCATCTTTGGATTTACCCAAAATCTTTGGAATTCATTTATTTCTTTCAGGGGTGGCTTGCTTTGGTTTTGGGGCATTTCATGTAACAGGATTGTATGGTCCTGGAATATGGGTGTCCGATCCTTATGGACTAACCGGAAGGGTACAATCCGTAAATCCCGCGTGGGGTGTGGAAGGTTTTGATCCTTTTGTTCCCGGGGGAATAGCCTCTCATCATATTGCAGCAGGGACATTAGGCATATTAGCGGGCCTTTTCCATCTTAGTGTCCGTCCACCCCAACGTCTGTACAAAGGATTACGTATGGGAAATATTGAAACCGTACTTTCCAGTAGTATCGCTGCTGTCTTTTTTGCAGCTTTTGTTGTTGCTGGAACTATGTGGTATGGTTCAGCAACAACCCCGATTGAATTATTTGGTCCCACTCGTTATCAATGGGATCAGGGATACTTCCAGCAAGAAATATATCGAAGAGTTGGTGCTGGACTAGCCGAAAATCAAAGTTTATCCGAAGCTTGGTCTAAAATTCCTGAAAAATTAGCTTTTTATGATTACATCGGCAATAATCCGGCAAAAGGGGGATTGTTTAGAGCGGGCTCAATGGACAACGGGGATGGAATAGCTGTTGGGTGGTTAGGACACCCTATCTTTAGATATAAAGAGGGGCGTGAACTTTTTGTACGTCGTATGCCTACCTTTTTTGAAACATTTCCGGTTGTTTTGGTAGACGGAGACGGAATTGTTAGAGCCGATGTTCCTTTTAGAAGGGCGGAATCAAAGTATAGTGTCGAACAAGTAGGTGTAACTGTTGAGTTCTATGGCGGCGAACTCGATGGCGTCAGTTATAGTGATCCTGCTACTGTGAAAAAATATGCTAGACGTGCTCAATTGGGTGAAATTTTTGAATTAGATCGTGCTACTTTGAAATCGGATGGTGTTTTTCGTAGCAGTCCAAGGGGTTGGTTTACTTTTGGACATGCTTCGTTTGCTCTTCTTTTCTTTTTCGGACACATTTGGCATGGTGCTAGAACCTTGTTCAGAGATGTTTTTGCTGGTATTGACCCAGATTTGGATGCTCAAGTGGAATTTGGAGCATTCCAAAAACTTGGAGATCCAACTACAAAAAGACAGGTAGTCTGATACAACATTGTTCTGTTCCTTTTCGACTTTCTTTTCTTTGTTGTGATTTGAATTGGACATAGGAGGAACCGGATAAATCTTGATTTGAATCGCTGTCTTTCTCTTTTACTATTGTTTTTTCTTTTTCTTTATCCGGGAGACCGATCCAAAATAAACAGGTATGAAAGCTATAATTGTAAACCACGATCAAATCTATGGAAGCATTGGTTTATACATTCCTCTTAGTCTCGACTTTAGGAATCATTTTTTTCGCTATCTTTTTTAGAGAACCACCTAAAGTTCCAACTAAAAAGATGAAATGATTTTTTCATTCTATCAATTGAAGTAATGAGCCTCCCAATATTGGGAGGCTCATTACTTCAACTAGTCCCCATGTTCTTCGAATGGATCTCTTAGTTGTTGAGAGGGTTGCCCAAAAGCAGTATATAAGGCGTACCCGGTAAAACTTACAAGTAAACCAGATAGAGAGATGGCAACTAAGGTTGCTGTTTCCATTATTCTATAATTTCAAGACCACAATGGATCTAGGATAAGATCATTTATTTACAGCAGAATGGTATACAAAGTCAACAGATACCAATAAATAGAAAATAGGATTTATGATTACACAAACCGTTGAGGGTAGTTCTAGATCTGGTCCAAGACGAACTATTGTAGGGGAGTTATTGAAACCATTGAATTCAGAATATGGTAAAGTAGCTCCTGGGTGGGGAACGACTCCCTTGATGGGTGTTGCAATGGCTCTATTTGCAATATTTTTATCTATTATTTTGGAGATTTATAATTCTTCCATTTTACTGGATGGAATTTCGATGAATTAGATTCACAAGAACCAACTAACTAGCTTTTCAATACAAAAGGATTAGGTCTTCTATTCTTTATCTCATTCGATTTTGGTTTGGTAGTCTGACCGCGGAATTTCTTTGTTTCTGTATTTCCGGAATATGAGTGTGTGACTTGTTAGAATTGATCCTATTGATAGTACAGAGAAAGGGACTGTCATCTTTAATAGAGATGGTTTTACCCCGTCAGATATTTCTTCTAGTATCTGGAACACGGAATAGATAATAGATAAAATATATTCTATATTCTAAAGTCATTCTATATTCTAAAGTATTAGAACTATTATTAGAACTATGATTCATATTTCATATTTAGA